ATAGAAAACACTATTAATGCATTTTATGACATTTCAATGTCATAATAGTAACATAATCATACCACCCCAATTTGGATTCAAAAAAAGTAAAAAGTCTTCTTCACAATCTACATACTATGACTAGGAATGCAGTACAAGGAATGAGTATAAAAAAGCAAAAGGCTTTTCATAATGTCCATTTTTTATCATAAAGAGTCGTCAAAAATAATTTTGTTCTTTTTACGTTATGAGCTCAATGTCGATAAATCCGCGAGTCTAGAAATTCATTTCTGACAATTGAACCTTCTCGAACTGTTTCTTTTTAAGAACCAAAAAGATTTGTGCCAAAATAACAGATGCCAAGAAGAACAAAAGGCCTTGGACACGTAAGGGATCTTGAAGTACTATTTCTGCATCTCCCTGACCAAATCCGCCCACATTAGGATTACTCGTCAACGGTTGATCCAATTTGATAGATTCGCCTTCTGAAACAAGAAGTTCTGGCCCTGGAGGGATAATATCAACCACTTGACGTCCATCCGATGCATCCGCTATGGTTATTTCGTAACCCCCTTTTTCTTTTCGTATTATTTTACCTACTATACCTGCTGATGTAGCATTATAAACTGTATTGTTACTTTTGCTCCCGTCGGGATAAATCTGACCCCTTCCCCTGTTTCCGCCTACATATATAGGATATTTTAAGAAGTGAACCTCTTTCGTAGTAGCGGGGTCCGGGGAAAGGATAGGAAAGGTTATTTCACTATATTTCTGACCAGGAACGGGGCCTATCACAAGAATATTTTTTTTATTGGGGCGATAGCTCTGAAAAGACAGATTGCCTATCTTTTCTTTTATCTCGGGGGAAATCCGATCAGCAGGAGCTAATTCAAAACCCTCTGGTAAAATAAGAACAGCCCCTACATTCAAAGCACCCTTTTTACCATTAGCAAGAACTTGTTTTAGTTGCATATCATAAGGGATTCGAACAACTGCTTCAAATACAGTATCTGGAAGTACCGTTTGTGGAACTTCAATATCCACGGGCTTATTAGCTAAATGGCAATTGGCACATACAATACGACCAGTCGCTTCTCGCGGATTTTCATAACCCTGCTGTGCAAAAATGGGATATGCACTTGAAATGGATGGCCGAGTTATGATATATATCATGAGCGATACGGAAATGGATCGAGTAATTTGTTCCTTTATCCAAGAAAAAGTCTTTCTAGTTTGCATGGTCCAACCATTGAGCCCAAAAATGTCTACAATAAATTTGGTAGGTCGCTACCTAGTTCCCTATCCGCAATTCTGCTATTTACTGGAATAATTTTACTGGAATAAATAAATAAATAATATTAATATATAGAATAAATCTTTGGGATGGGTAGAAAAATAAAGAGTAAGTATGATTTTACATGCTTTGCTTCTGTACAACTACAAAGTAAGAAACGTTAGAATTGAATTGGATTAATATCAGTAGATCCTTTTTTAATCATTCATTGAATGATAAATCACTACAAGTGACGGAGAAACACGATTTAAATAACGAAAAATCCAAAATTTAAATAGAGTATCTAGAATGACTGGAAAAGTAGAAACAAGACCAGATATAATTTGATCATTATGAGCAAATCCAAAATCTTTGTAGACAAAGCCAATCATTAGTTCCCAACCATGGGGCGAATGGAATCCGATACATAAATCTGTTAATAAAAGAATCGAAAAAGCCTTTATTGTGTCACTTAAGTTATATAGAAATTCCTGAGCCCAAGAGTTAAGAATAACAAGTTCTTTATTACCCAAAATTGAATAACCACTTAGAATAACGAAACATATTATATTTGTCAAGAAGTGCAAAATCGTATGGATATGATCCTCATTGTGTATCTTGATTAATTGGAGCGTTTCTTTGTGGATTCCTATACGAAGGTTTTGTAGATGTGTCTCCGAGTATTCCTTGATCATTTCCTCCAAAAGAAAGATTTCCTCCAATTCTATGAATTTTTCTAGAATATTTTTTTCTTGAATATCATTCAAAAAAATTTCAGATTGCCTAGTATTCCACCAATAAGTAACCCAAGATTCCAGACTTTTATTAAATGAGAGCGAAATCCACCAGGGCAAAAATACTATAGATGCAAGATATAAAAGAGGGTTGAATGCTTTCTTTTTTGACATTTTTTCATTTCGTCTATGAATTTTTAATGAACCGACCTCATTAGTTGACTCTACGCCATCCAATATTTCTCTCATGCATGAGTTCTATTACAAAGTATCGAACTTATGAATCTATTCACTGTTTTGTTTTTTATTTGTGATTTCGGAGTTAGTCTTTGAATGTAGAAAGAATACAGAAATAGATGAAGAATCCACTTCGAATTCAAAGAGTTAACAAAAAAATATTATATTGTTTCCAGATATAGTAATTGGTCAAATTCGAAGCAAGTATCCCCCTTTTCGACGAATCAATGACTGCCTGAAAAAACCGCTTTATTTAGGTAATGAATATTCTTTTCTATCATTATATCAAAATATCTTCTATTTTTAAAAATTTTCACTGACTACTCAGAGTCCGGAATAAAAAAATTTATGTATTTCGAACTGCTTTGATAGAAAATAGAAAGGATGAATCCATTTTTTCGATTTGTTACTTAATTTTTTTTGTTATTGAATTAAGTTGTGTAGATTTCCATACACATAAAAGACCACAAAAATGGTTTTGTTTTGTGCTTGTTACGTTACGTATACGTCTTCTTTGACTAGAATGAGCGTTATGAAGAAACTTCAGTTAAGTTATGGTAGAGAAAAGGGGGATTCTTTAGTTTTTCCTTCCTGCTGAGAAAGCATTCACTCTTTCAGCTCATTTTTCTCAAAATACTTCAATCGGTACACGCAAGAAATAGGCCAATTCGGCAGCTTTTTGTTCGATTTCCCGTGGAGTAACATTCTCATCAGTACGAGTCAAGGGAATGGCCCCCTGGCCTCTGATATCCATATAAAGGACACGGCGAGCAGAAATACCCTCTTTAACTTCTATTCTGACGGACTGAATATCCTTTATAAGGAATCGGAGGAAGATGCGACGATTTTTTCCAGGGAATCCCCAACGAAAAATACACACCATTCCTTCTTTTCTATCGAATCGATCATAACCACCCCCTACATTCCACGAAATTGTGCACCACAAATAGGAGCTAATAAAGAGACCCGCGATCCCATAGAAAGACATCACAATCCCTTGTGGAAAAAAAAGGATTTGCTGAGACGGAAATAAAGATATCAAGTTTCTCCCAAGATAACTGGAAGTTCCAACCAATAAGAATCCTAATGAACCTAAAAAAAGGATAATGGCCCAGCAGAAATTACTTGTTTTTCGCGACCCCGTTATAGGTTGTATCCATATATGTTCTGATCGACAACTCATACTTGATCTGGTTTCGTTTTATTGGAATTGAGAGAATACCCTAGACTTTACTCTTTTTGTTTCCGAAGTAACTCTCATCAACTAGTACTAGTTTGATGTGAACCTTTAAGAGTAATTTATCAAATTGGTTAGATCTAAAATAAAAAAAAAACATACCCTTCGTATGATCCCATCAATATACATATAGATGTACCGATTTTACAGTTCAGCCATCCGGCGATCCTGAGATTTTTTCAAATAGATAGAATTCCTTTACCCCCATATCATCTTTCTACAGGCCAAAGAGCCCCTTTTCGGCGGAAGCGCCGCATGTTATACCTTCTTTTCTTACACTAAATAGGTATAGGTATCTGCGTTATGATACAAGTCTTAGTTTTGAAAAAAAAAAATGGATCAGAGTTGGGCCCATTAGATCTAAACAGTCTTATTTTTTTGAACATGAAGAAATAAAGAAGCCATTGCCATTGCCGGAAATACTAAGCCTACTAAAGGCACCAAAACAGAGGGAAAGTCGAAAGTTGTCATATAAAGGATACCTCAATTTACTATTTGTACCTGTTATTATTATTTATATATATATATATATTAATATTATAAAGATAAAGATTAGTATAAATCTAAGTATATATCTAAGTGAGTATAGAAGGTACAAAAGCATATATCATATCTATAGTTTCTATATTATAGAATTCTATATTTGGATTATATATACATACGTAAGACGTAGAACAAAAATTTTTTATTTTCCTAGAATTTAACGAAAATAAGAATTCACTATTTTTCTTGTTGATAGAGGCCTCTTAACTGAATTAGTAATCAAGACTATAGATAAAAAGGAGTTATCCACAACTTTTGATTTCTTTTTACAATTTAGATCTTATGTCAACAAAAAAACCCCATTCATATTCGTTTTACTTGGATTCTGATAAACTAACTACTTGTTTGCTACAAATAAAAAAGGAACTTAATGCTCTATTGAATTTTGATTCAAAGGAAAGAAAGCGTGGAGCTGAAATAACTCACTCAGAACGCTTTTTAAAGGATTACGTGGTACGATTAGATCGAATAAGCCCTTCTGGAATAAATATTCAGCCGCCTGTGAACCTTCAGGTACTGTTTTATTCAATGTTTGTTCAATTACTCTTTTACCCGCAAATGCAATATAGGCATTGGGTTCGGCAATAATGATATCTCCCAACATACCAAAACTCGCAGTTACCCCCCCTGTAGTAGGAGATGTAAGAATTGGTACATAGAATAACTTTTTATTTGATTGATAATCATATAAAGCAGAAGATATTTTAGCCATTTGCATTAAACTCAAACTTCCCTCTTGCATACGCGCCCCCCCGGAAGCACATACTATAATAAGAGGGAGAAATTTGTTAGTAGCGTACTCAATCAAACGGGTTATTTTCTCCCCAACCACGGATCCCATACTACCCCCCATAAACTGAAAATCCATAACCCCAAGTGCTATGGGAATACCGTTTAATTGGCCTATACCTGTTTGAACGGCTTCAGTTAATCCTGTCTTTCGTTGATAAGAATCGATACGATCTTTATAAGGCTCCTCTTCCGAATGAAATTCAAT